CAATTCATAAACAAAGTTTTCTATGGTAGTTCATATATTCTACCAGTTACTTTCCGTATTAATTTCCAATTTTTGGTCATTGAGATTTATAGTCAATACAGATTAATATTTAAGGATAAATATTACCTCCCCTTCCCCCTTTCAAACAAATTGAAATGATTGAAGTTTTTCTATTTGGAATCGTCTTAGGTCTAATTCCTATTACTTTGGCTGGATTATTCGTAACTGCATATTTACAATACAGACGTGGTGATCAGTTGGACCTTTGATTAATTAACATCTCTTTTTTGATTGACCTCCTACTTCCTTTAATCTACGGGAGGTCAAATTTATATTGCTGTTCAATTATTTGGGTGTAATTTTCGACCTAACGCGATTAACAAAAAGACAGAATCACGCTCTGTAGGATTTGAACCTACGACATCGGGTTTTGGAGACCCACGTTCTACCGAACTGAACTAAGAGCGCTTTATTATCACAATAAATATTTTGTAACTCCAATTCATCTTGCATATATATACATATACTATCATATAATTAAAGATTTATTATGTATGTCCAATTTTTTTAATCGATCTCAATTGCTCCCTCGTTACTGCTCAGAAGATAAGTAATAGGTAGGGATGACAGGATTTGAACCCGTGACATTTTGTACCCAAAACAAACGCGCTACCAAGCTGCGCTACATCCCTTTCAATTGGTCTACAGTGTCATTGTAGAGAATCCCTGTCTTGTTTTCCACATCTTTATTTCCTCCATTGATATACATAAATTATCTTGTCATTTCTTCTTTTTGGTCTCATATATCATATAACAAACATCTAATATAGTAAAAGACTTATATAAAGTATGAAATAAATATGAAACCTACCATAAAAAATTAAGATTTTTTAGGAATTTCAGACGGAAATAGACGTATTTTTTTCTTTTAAGAAATATATAGTTTGTACATTCCTAATTTGAATTAGGGACTCCGCGTACAAATACAAGTGGGCAGTCATTAACTACATATACACATCTGGTCATATATGTATTACCATTATGTATTACAAATTAGAATAAAATTACAATAACGAATAAAGAAAAATAAAGAAAGAGGAGTTTTTTAAATGCGAGATCTAAAAACATATCTCTCCGTGGCACCGGTAGTAAGTACTCTATGGTTCGGGTCTTTAGCAGGTTTATTGATAGAGATCAATCGTTTTTTTCCGGATGCGCTGATATTCCCCTTTTTTTCATTCTAGTTATTGATATGGGAAGGGGGGAAGAAGATTAGAGATACAATCAAAAATATGTAACTAATCCCTTCCCTTCTTTTTTTTTCTTTTTTTTTTTTTTCTAACTTATTCTAAAAAAAAAAAAAGAAAAAGCGGTTTCGCCCTCAGTGAAACTCTGAACTCGGGCAAGGCTCAAATAAAATTAATAATAGAGTGGAAATTAAAATGTGATGGTTGGGGCAACAATATCATACAAGATACTTAACTGAAAATACTCTACGGCAATTTTTAATTATAAATATTATAAATATAATTAGATAGTTAGAAATCATTATATTACTTATTATTACTATTATATTACTTATTATTACTATATTGATTGAAACGAAATCTTTCTTTCATAATTTGATTTCGAGTTACCTGCTGATATTTTTTTGGTCCTTTCTTCTTCCTTGCTTCGGATCGGAAAATTAAAGAATTGAGTGAATCAAAAACTAAAGGAGGTTCATGGCCAAGGGTAAAGATGTCCGAGTAAGGGTTATTTTGGAATGTACCAGTTGTGTTCGAAATCGTGTTAATAAAGAATTAATGGGCATTTCCAGATATATTACTCAAAAGAATCGACACAATACGCCTAGTCGATTGGAATTGATAAAATTCTGTCCTTGTTGTTACAAACATACGATTCATGGGGAGATAAAGAAATAGATCGAACCGATCGCTCGTGTGTCAGTCTTCCAAGGAAGATGAAAAATTACATATTATATATAACAATATATATAACATATATTTATTTAAATTTAAAATATAAACAAACCAAATCCTATTTCTTAATTCTACATCTACATCATGTTTGATCCGATCGAAATAGGATTTGGATTTTCAGGATAAGGAATAAACAAACCATGGATAAATCCAAGCGAATCTTTCTTAAATCTAAGCGATCTTTTCGTAGGCGTTTGCCTCCGATCCAATCGGGGGATCGAATTGATTATAGAAACATGAGTTTAATTAGTCGATTTATTAGCGAACAAGGAAAAATATTATCTAGACGGGTGAATAGATTGACCTTAAAACAACAACGATTAATTACTATTGCTATAAAACAAGCTCGTATTTTATCTCTGTTACCTTTTCTTAATAATGAGAAACAATTTGAAAGAAGCGAGTCAACCGCTAGAGCTGCTGGTCTTAGAACCAGAAAAAAAATAGGCTGACTCTTCAATTGAATCCAAATAAAATTCCAATCCAAACTCAAAAGCGGATTGACGTTTTTTTTGTTCGAAAAATAGGAAAATTGAGATTTGATTGTTGTGTATTAAGAAAAAAAAAATTGGAGAAGAAGAATAAATATTTTTTATTGAACGTGTTTCTTCATTTTGATGACTTTATCATATTTTATCATACTAATTTCTACTCTACCTTCCCAGAGTTCATTCTCCAGGGAACTCCATTTAAACTATTCCAACGGATTCCTTCCAATCTCTTTATTTTATGATCTCGTTGGAAATCATAAAAAGACAACTCTTATTTAATATAGCTATTTGTGCAAGTATTTTACGATTAAGAAGCAACTGTTTTTTGTACAGATTGTGTATTAATCTACTATAACTAAAGTATACCTTATTCTCGCGAATTACTGCATTTATCCGAGTGATCCACAAACGACGAAAATCTCTCTTTTGTCTACCTCTATCCCGATGAGCCGAAACCAAAGCTCTTATTTTCTGTTGAGTAATAGTACGAGTAAGTCTTGAATGAGCCCCTCGAAAAGTTGATGCAAATAAACGAATTTTTGTTCTACGTCTTCGAGCTATATACCCTCGTTTAATTCTGGTCATTGAATAAATGAAACTTTGATGAATAACTAATTGATTTCCTTTCTTTCAGTTATTCCCTTCCCGTGTCCTAGTCTATTAATAACAAAACGGATTCTTCCAATGTATAAAATAAAAATTCCAATGGCTTTTGCTACTATAACCTTCCCGACCACGATTTTTTCTTTTTTTTTTCTAGGTGAAATGCCTAGAAAAAAAAAATTGTATTCATACTAGGTATCAAAAACACATAGTAAATAAAAAAGTAGTAAATAAAAATGGATATAGTGGGTTCCATCGTTTTTATGGTTACTTCTTAAACGGTGAGGTCCTCTCTATACACCGGAGCCCTTCTTTCTTTCATTTAATCAATGTTATTGTTAACTTGTACAGTTCACACTCTTTGGCTCTACCCATAATTATCCAGTACTAAGTCTTTCACAACGAGATCTACTTATACAGTAACGGTATTTAATTATGAAGATTAGCTGAGTAGCTGACCCTGTTAGTCCGTTCTTGCAAGAGTAAGGCATAATTTTTCTTCTTTTTTAATTTAAATAGGATTTCCCCTGCTTAATGGATACCATTTGCTATCAATGGAGAATTCTTTCTCATCTTAAATTTTAAAGTGAGGTGATTGGATTTGCACCAATGGAAACCATACATTTGATACCACAATATAATTTTTTATTTTTAGATTTTAGATATAGAATGGAGTTCTTCCATTCTATCCTATTCACTGGTACTGATCGTTGATACTGGATCAATTGTTTTCTTTCTTTTGTCCTAGCCCATGATCTGAACGAGTCGCACATACACCCTAGTACATGTTCCTCGTCGCTGAGGACATCCCCCAAGAGCGGGGGATTTCGTGACATTTCTGATTGGCTGTCTTGTATTTCTAATAAGTTGTTTAATAGTTGGCATGTTGAATCATATACATAATGGGCTGGTTTAGATCGATCTTAACCGTATGATTATGAACGATTTTATTTCTATATTATCTATATTAATAGATTAATGAATAGAATATTTAATATGGTAAGAAGATAAACACGAATTCGTGTGAAATCCTTGTTATTTTTTCTTTTTTATTCAGTCGCTACAAGATCAACAATTCCATGAGCTTGGGCTTCTGTTGCTGACATAAAAACATCTCTTTCCATGTCTTCGGATACAACCCATAAGGGTTTGCCTGTCCTTTGTACATAAACCCTTGTGACGGTTTCGCGCAGCTTCAGTAGTTCTTCCGCTTCCAAGATAAATTCTCCCGTTTGTGCCTCATAAAAAGAACTAGCAGGTTGATGGATCATTACCCTGATGATATAACATAATAAATGTTTATTCTATCTCGTATGATGAAAGGTGAAGAGATAAAGAATAATAATAAAAAAAAAGATATAATTGAACAACCGTACAGGCATATTTTGTGCATTGCATACGGCTCTATAATGGAATTCACTTTTTTTTACTTTACTTAGCATCGAAAAAATCAAAAATAAATATAGAGTCTATCAGACTCAGGTTGGTAAATGATCCAATAACCGCCCTTCTTTTTGGAGTAGTTCAAAAATACTATGATGGCTCCGTTGCTTTATATAGTTATTTCGTCTCTTATTTAGCAATCCCAAAGTTTCTTTTTTTTTTTCAAATAAAAAAACAATATATTTTTTTTTTTCATATTCTTTCACTTTCATAACATAAATATTGTTAAGATTAAGAGCCCCCGGCGTGAAAACAAAAAAGTTTGTGACGCTGAAATAGGCCTCCCGATAGATCGGATAAAATCGGAAATACCTTTTATCTCATACTACTCTTTCGATACATAATTTAAGGGTTTAAATAAAAAAAATTCTCATATCGAATTCGAAGTGCCATGCTATTATTACTTAATATTCATATTTCATATAGCGCGAAGGCATAGTCTTCTTTTTTCTCTCAAATCAAATAAAAAACTCATTGGCGC